TTAGAGCTGATCCGAATGATCAAAAATTTAGTAATCTTAAAATTGAAGAAATTAAGAAAAAGGTTCCTCGATGGTTATACAAACTGACTTCTGATTTGGATTTTGAAGAAGAGGAGGAGGAGGAGGAAGAAGATGATCAGGAAGAATCCACAGATGATCACGGGATTCGTTCAAGAAAAGCCAAACGTGTAGTAATTTATACTGACACTGATACCGATGAGGATACTAATGTCATTAATACTACTGATAATATCATTAATACCAATGATAATATTATTAATACTACCACTGATAATATCAGTAATACCAATGATAATATCATCAATACTACCACTGATAATATCAGTAATACCAATGATATTATCACTAATACTACTGATAATATTATCAATACTACTGATAATATCATTAATACCACCGAGAGTAATAAAGAAAAAAATAGTGATGATCAAGTCGAAAATGCTAATCAAGCAAAAAATGGTGATCGAAGAGGAAATGGTGATCAAGCAGAAGAACATGAGATGGCCTTGATACGTTACTCGCAACAATCAGATTTTCGTCGTGATCTAATCAAAGGGTCGATGCGGGCTCAAAGACGTAAAACAGTGACTTGGGAAATGTTTCAAACAGATGTACACTCCCCCCTTTTTTTTGACAGAATAGACAAAACACCTTTGTTTTCTTTTGATATCTCAAGGATGATGAACCTAATTTTTAGGAATTGGATGGAGGAGAAAAGCCCAAAAATAAAAACATCTGATTATGTGGGTGAAGGGGTAAAAGAGAAAGAGAAAATAGAGGAAGAGGAAGAACACGAAGAAGAAAAAGGGGAGTATAAAAGAAAAGAGGATAAAAGACAGGAGGAGGAACGGATAGCAATAGCAGAAACTTGGGATAATATTATATTTGCTCAAGCAATAAGGAGTTCCATATTAGTAACCCACTCGATTCTTCGAAAATACATCGTATTACCTTCATTGATAATAGTTAAAAATATTGGTCGTATGTTATTATTTCAATTCCCTGAGTGGTATGAAGATTTTAACGAATGGAGTAGGGAAATGCATGTCAAATGCACATATAATGGTGTTCAATTATCGGAAACAGAATTTCCAAAGGATTGGTTAACAGACGGTATTCAGATAAAAATCCTATTTCCTTTCTCTCTGAAACCTTGGCATAGAAAAAAGCTACGATCCCATCATAAGGATCTAAGAAAAAAACAAAAAAATTTCTGTTTTTTAACGATCTGGGGGATGGAAACAGAACTGCCCTTTGGCTCTCCCCGAAAAAAACCTTTCTTTTTTGAACCCATTCATAAAACACTCGAAAAAAAAATTAGAAAAGTAAAAAAGAAAGGTTTTTTCTTTCTAATAATTCTAAAAGACAACATAAAAGGTTTTCTAAAGATTCTCAACGAAAAAATAAGATGGATTATCAAAATAGTTCTATTTATAAAAATCAAAGTGAAGGAACTCCTTTTCTTTTTTAGAGTAACACGAGTCTCTGACCCAAGCCAAAATGAAGAACCAAGTCAAAATGAGAAAGATTCCAAAATAAGTAATAGGATCATCCATGAATCACCCATTAGAATTGTATCCGGAGATTGGACAAATGATTCACTGATAGAAAGAAAAATTAATGATCTGGCTGATAAAACAACCAAAATCTGGGATCAAATAGAAAAGATTAGAAAAGACAAGAAAAAAAAACCTCTAACTCCAGATATTGAGGATATAGATATTAGTGCTAACAAGGGAAATTTTAGTAATAAAAGAACCGAATCACGGAAACATATTTGGCAAATATCTAAAAAAAGAAGAAGTGCCCGATTAATCTCTAAATGGGACTCTTTTATGAAATCTTTCATTGAAAGAATATACATGGGTATCCTTCTATGTATCACTAACATTTACAGGATCAATGTACAATTTTTTCTTGACTCAACAAAAAAGACTTTAAATGGATACACTTACAATGACGAAATAAAGGAAAAGGATACTAATGAAACGAATCCCAATATAATTCCCTTCATTTCGACTGTAAAATCTCTTTCTACTTATACTACTAATATAAGTAGTGATAGTAATTCACCGATTTACTGCGACTTATCTTCTTTGTCCCAAGCCTATGTGTTTTACAAATTATTGCAAACCCAAGTTAGTAACAAATATAAGTCAGAATCCATATTTAATTACTACAGAACATATCCTTTTATTAAGGATAGAATAAAAGACTATTTCCATGACTATTTCCATACACGAGGAATATTTGATTCAGAATCAAAACACAAGAAACTGCGGAATTCTGGAATGAGTGAATGGAAAAACTGGTTAAAGAGCCATTATCAATACAATTTATCCCATGACAAATGGTCTAGATTAGCACCTCTAAAATGGAGAAAGAAAGTCAATCAGCATCCTACGATTAAAAATCACGACTCACCAAAATTGGGTTCATATGAAGAAAAAGACCAATTAATTCATTCCGGGAAAAAAGATTATTATAAATTGGGCTTATTGAAGAGTCCGAGTCGCGAAAAAAAAATTCAAAAACACTACAGATATGATCTTTTATCATATAAATATCTTAATTATGAAGATGTTAAAGACTCCAATATTTATGGATCACCATTACAAGTAAACAGGCACGGAAAGATTTCTAATTACAATACACATAAATACAAATCGTTTTATGCTATAACTATAAATGATAGCCTAGAAGATAAATATACAATTGATAGGGATCAAAATCTAGATAGAAAATATTTGGAATTGAGAATCACCAATTGTTACCCTAGAAACAATATTGAAACTAGGACTAGTACGGGTATCGGAACTTTCATTAATAAAAAAAAGAAAACTACTAAGACTGGGACCAATAAGAAAGATATTCTTTCTCTTTATATCAGAATTCATCAAGAAATCCAAACAAAGCAAAAAGAGTTCTTTTTTGATTGGATGGGAATGAATGAACAAATGTTAGATCGTACTATATCGAATCTGCGCCCTTGGTTCTTACCAGAATTTGTGCCGCTTTACGATCGATATAAGACTAATCCGTGGATCATACCAATCAAATTGCTTCTATTTGATTTTCATGGAAATAAAACAAGCGATCTTTATATAGATCCAAAGGTAGAATCTAATCAAAAAGAAAGATTTCATCCAAAACCAAAAGTAGAATCTAATCAAAAGGGATATCTTGAATTAGAGAATCGGAACCGGGACGAGAAAAAACGACAGCACCAAGGAAATCTTATATCTGATATAAGAAACAAAAAAAAAGATGTTGGAGCAAATTCTGCAGGTTCAGATATTAAGAAACGCAGAAAGAAAAAGAAATTAAAGAGCAAGAAGGAAGCGGAACTAGACTTCTTTTTGAAAAAATATTTTCTTTTTCAACTCCGATGGGATGATTCTTTCAATCAAAGAATGACCAATAATATCAAGGTATATTGTCTACTGCTTAGACTTATGAATCCGAATGAAATTGCTATATCCTCTATTCAAAGAGGAGAAATGGGTCTAGATGTAATGCTGATTAATAAGGATTTGTCTCTTCCAGAATTGATAAAAAGGGGAATATTTCTTATTGAACCGGTTCGTTTGTCTATCAAATGGGATGGAATTTCGATTATGTATCAAACCATAGCTATTTCATTGACCCATAAGGATCAGCACCAAACTAATCGAGGATACCAGGTAAAAAAACATATTGATAAGAATTACTTTAATGGCTCGATTGCACGACACGGAGGAGTGCGTGTGAATGGGGACAATAATAATTATGATTTGCTTGTTCCTGAACATATTTTATCTCCTAGCCATCGTAGAGAATTGAGAATTCTAAGCCGTTTCAATTACCGAAATAGGAACCTTGTGAATAAGAATCCAGTATTTTGCAATAGAGCTAAGACTAATGTGCAGGGGTTTGAGAAATTTGTAAATAGGGATAAGCATTTTGATACAGATACAAATAACTCTCTAAAATGGAAAGTGTTTCTTTGGCCCACTCATCGATTAGAAGATTTAGCCTGTATGAATCGCTATTGGTTTGATACCAATAATGGGAGTCGTTTCAGTATGTCAAGGATCCATATGTATCAGCAATTTGGAATTCGCTGATGTTACAGTCAATTTCCCTCTTTATCACGTGCCTGGTATATGAGAACATGCAAATAAATACATACCTTATGTTAGACTCTGATACACAAGATTCAGTCACATATCAATTGGACCTAGGAATGAATCGACAGAATCTTTTTAGGTCCCTTTCATTCTGTTTCGTGAGCCCAGGAATATACCATCCCTTTGTGTCTGAATAAATTTATTGTTATTATTTATTCATATTCATTTTGATTTGTTTGATAGAAAAAAGAGTAATATATGAATCAATCCAGATTATTGTGTACACCAGAACAAAATAAATGGTATTATTATTCTTGATTGGGAAGATTTATATCCGTGGGAACAAAAAGAAAAAAAGAGAAGAATTTATTTGTATGGTAAAGAATTCGCCCATATCCGTTATTCCACAAGAAGAAAAAAGGGGTTCTGTTGAATTCCAAGTATTTAATTTTACCAATAAGATAGAGAGACTTACTTCACATTTGGAACTGCACAGAAGAGACTATTTATCTCAGAGAGGTCTGCGGAAAATTCTGGGGAAACGCCAACGACTGCTGGTTTATTTATCAAAGAAAAATCGAGTGCGTTATAGGGAATTAATTGGTCAATTGGGTATTCGAGAACCAAAAACTGGTTAGTTTGGAAATTCGTTTGAATTTTTCGGTTCATTAGATCTTGAATTTTTATGAACCTCGTTTCATTTTCAGTTCAGGAATTCATGGAATAATGAATTGGGATCGGAGAATAAGGAGAATAAAAACATATGACTGTACCAGACGCAAGAAAAGACCTCCTCGTGGTCAATATGGGTCCTCACCACCCGTCAATGCATGGTGTTCTTCGACTAATTGTTACTCTAGATGGCGAAGATGTTATCGACTGTGAACCCATATTGGGTTATTTACACAGAGGAATGGAAAAAATTGCGGAAAACCGAACAATTATACAATATCTACCTTATGTGACACGTTGGGATTATTTAGCTACTATGTTCACGGAGGCAATAACCGTTAATGCACCTGAGGAATTGGGAAATATTCAAGTACCTAAAAGAGCCAGCTATATTAGGGTAATTATGCTGGAGTTGAGTCGTATAGCTTCGCATTTGTTATGGCTTGGACCTTTTATGGCCGATATCGGCGCACAGACTCCTTTCTTCTATATTTTCAGAGAGAGGGAATTGTTATATGATCTATTCGAAGCTGCCACAGGTATGCGAATGATGCATAATTATTTCCGTATCGGGGGGGTAGCTGCTGATTTACCTCATGGCTGGATAGATAAATGTTTAGATTTCTGCGATTATTTTTTAACGGGAGTTGTTGAATATGAAAAGCTTATTACGCGCAATCCCATCTTTTTGGAACGAGTTGAAGGGGTAGGTTTTATTGGGGAAGAGGAAGCCATAAATTGGGGTTTATCAGGACCAATGCTACGAGCTTCCGGAATCCAATGGGACCTTCGTAAAGTCGATCGGTATGAGTGTTATGATGAATTCGATTGGGAAGTCCAATGGCAAAAAGAAGGAGACTCATTAGCTCGTTATTTAGTAAGAATTGGCGAAATGACGGAATCCATAAAAATTATTCAACAGGCTCTAGAAGGAATTCCGGGGGGACCTTATGAAAATTTAGAATTCCGACGCTTTGCTGGAACAAAAGATTCAGAATTGAACGACTTTGAATATCGATTCATTAGTAAAAAGCCTTCTCCCAGTTTTGAATTGTCAAAACAAGAACTTTATGTGAGAGTAGAAGCCCCAAAGGGAGAATTAGGTATTTTTCTGATAGGAGATAATAGTGTTTTTCCTTGGAGATGGAAAATCCGTCCACCCGGTTTCATCAATTTGCAAATTCTTCCTCAGCTAGTTAAAAGAATGAAATTGGCTGATATTATGACAATACTAGGTAGTATAGATATCATTATGGGAGAAGTTGATCGTTGAAATGATAATTGAAGAAGCACAAGCTATCAATTCTTTTTTCAGATCGGAATCCTCAAAAGAGGTCTATGGGCTCATATGGTTACTTATACCTATTTTGACTCTTGTATTGGGAATCACAATAGGGGTATTAGTAATTGTGTGGCTAGAAAGAAAAATATCTGCAGGGATACAACGACGAATTGGTCCTGAGTATGCCGGGCCCTTGGGCATTCTTCAAGCTCTAGCGGATGGGGTCAAACTACTTTTCAAAGAAGATCTTCTTCCATCTAGAGGAGATATTCGTTTATTTAGTGTCGGCCCATCCGTAGCGGTCGTATCAATTCTACTGAGTTATTCAGTAATTCCCTTTGGCCATCACCTTGTACTAACCGATCTCAGTATAGGTGTTTCTCTATGGATCGCTATTTCAAGTATTGCCCCTATCGGACTTCTTATGTCCGGATATGGATCAAATAATAAATATTCCTTTTCAGGTGGTTTACGAGCTGCTGCTCAATCTATAAGTTATGAAATACCGTTAACTCCATGTGTGTTATCAATATCTCTACGTGTGATTCGTTGGAATACGCACTCCTACCTCTTTCTTTGCTTTTTCTAGGAAAGAAGTTGATTGAATATATATAGATAGAACTCTTTTTTATTCATCACTGGGATCTATGAACTAAACCAGATAGTTATATGAGTGAAACAAAACTGCTTATGAATTCGCAGTAAGAAGATCGAGTCTCATTACCTATGTACGAGAGTAAAGTGGAGCTAAACATAAGCAGTGGAAGCTGTTTACCCCAAGTATCGATTAGCCATCAGGACTTGAAGCGGGCGCAAAAGATCAACTGTATGGAATTTTTACTCTTGTATTTATTACCATACCGAGGATCAACCAAAACTGAGTGGACGGTTAGGAACACCAAGGTACACAAAAGATTAGTAATGGAGATAATGTAACGTATCCAAACGGATATTTTTACATTACATAAAAGGAGTCATAATGAGGGCTTGAAGTTGGTAGAAATGATCAAAAAGTACTTCCCCGTGATCCCGATCCAGAGTATAGCTCCTATCCACTGATTGAAAAATAACTATCAGGAACGAAGTAATCCTTTATTTATATAGTATAGTCCTTCTGAGAAAGAAGAGAAGAACAGGAAGGAAAAATGGATTGACTATTTATTGTATCTTATGGAAAGATCGAGTTATTACTGAACAAGAAACTAAGCAAAAAGGATAAAGGATGAGATGGATTCAGAAGTGTACTTTTTATTTGTTATTATCTTATCGCGGACAGAATCCCACTGGTCTAGTTCACTTATGAGCATTTTGATTCATCTTTATTTTTTCCTATGGTATGCCAATGTAATACCGAAGCATACCTTAGATTTATTCGTGACCATTGAGGAGCCGTATGAAGCTGAGGTCTCATGTACGGTTCTGGAATAGAGATGGGAACAGTGATGTTATCATCGACTATGATTATCTAACAGTTCAAGTACGGTTGATATAGTTGAGGCGCAGTCAAAATATGGTTTTTGGGGGTGGAATCTTTGGCGTCAACCTATAGGGTTTATAGTTTTTATAATTTCTTCACTAGCGGAATGCGAGAGATTGCCCTTTGATTTACCGGAAGCCGAGGAGGAATTAGTAGCAGGTTATCAAACTGAATATTCAGGTATCAAATTTGGTTTATTTTATGTTGCTTCTTACCTAAATTTACTAGTTTCTTCATTATTCGTAACAGTTCTGTACTTGGGAGGGTGGAATCTTCCTATTCCATATATACCAATTACTGAACTTTTCGAAATAAATCAAACTAGTGAAGTCTTTGGAACAACAATTAGTCTCCTCATTACATTAGCTAAAGCTTATTTGTTCCTGTTCATTCCTATCTCAACAAGATGGACTTTACCTAGGCTGAGAATGGATCAACTATTAAATCTTGGGTGGAAATCTCTTTTACCTATTGCTCTCGGTAATCTATTATTGACAACTTCTTCCCAACTTGTTTCGCTGTAACAGAATAGGATATTCCAGATTCTTATCCTCTCTCAAGCAAGAGAAAGAAACATCAAATTATTCATGGATATTCACGATATATGTTTCCTATGGTGACTGGGTTCATGAATTATGGTCAACAGACAGTACGAGCTGCAAGATACATTGGTCAAAGTTTCATGATTACCTTATCTCACGCAAATCGTTTACCTGTAACTATTCAATATCCTTATGAAAAATCGATCACATCAGAGCGTTTCCGTGGGCGAATCCACTTTGAATTTGATAAATGCATTGCTTGTGAAGTATGTGTTCGCGTATGTCCGATAGATCTACCTGTTGTTGATTGGCGATTAGAAACAGATATTAGAAAGAAACGATTGCTTAATTATAGTATTGATTTCGGAATCTGTATATTTTGTGGTAATTGCGTGGAGTATTGCCCCACAAACTGTTTATCAATGACTGAAGAATATGAACTTTCCACCTACGATCGTCACGAATTAAATTATAATCAAATTGCTTTGGGTCGGTTACCAATGTCTGTAATTGGAGATTACACAGTTCGAACAATTATGAACTCAACTCAAATAAAAATATCTATGGATAAACCCCTTGATTCAAGAACGATTACCAATTAAATTAAAAATAAGACTAAGTTTTGATCTAAAGTAGGTAAGTTTCTTTCATGTCAGACAAATAATAACTAGATTTGTGAGGATTATAACTACTTTTGGAATATATAAATATATATATAAATATATAGCCATTATAGCCATAGACCTTATTTGTTTAATTAAAAATATGAAATTACGAACTCTGTTTCGACTAAAGACAAAAGCAAGATTGGCCCGTTCAATTGATTAACTCTATCTACATAAACCCACACCACGCTGGGGTAAGAACTATTAGATATAAAAAAAGGGTAACCTACTTTTTCCCGACCAGTAAGATCATGAGATATTTTGACTTATTTATCGCTTATTTAACACATAATGGATTTACCTGCGCCAATACATGATATTCTTTTAGTATCTCTGGGATCAGGTCTTATAGTAGGAGGTCTAGGAGTGGTATTACTTACCAATCCAATTTATTCTGCCTTTTCGTTGGGATTGGTTCTTGTTTGTATATCTTTATTTTATATTCTATCGAACTCTTATTTTGTAGCTGCTGCGCAGCTACTTATTTACGTGGGAGCCATAAATGTCTTAATCTTATTTGCTGTGATGTTTATGAATGGTTCAGAATATTACAATGATTTGCATTTTTGGACTGTCGGAGATGGATTCACTTCGCTAGTTTGTACAAGTATTTTTTTTTCACTAATTGCTACTATCCCAAACACGTCATGGTACGGGATTATTTGGACTACAAGATCAAACCAGATCATAGAACAGGACCTGACAAGTAATGTTCAACAGATTGGGATTCATTTATCAACAGATTTTTATCTTCCATTTGAACTTATTTCTATAATCCTTTTAGTTTCCTTAGTGGGCGCAATTGCTATGGCTCGTCGGGAATAGATACTTAGAATTGGAAATGCAAATAAGGTCTTCCTCCGTGTAATTGTTATCGCATCTGTCCACCCTAAATTGGAATATTGTTCATGAGACATATTGAAATTGAAAAGTTTTTGTTAGTTCGACGACCCATTTCAGTGTCTTTTTTGGTACTGTATTTCTTATATATATTATATGGATTGATAATTGAATTCTATTCAGTAGAATCTTCTAATTTAATTAATCGAATCAGTTGAATTGTTGTTTATATTGAAATGAATCGAGATTGACGAGGAGTTGGTCAATGATGCTCGAGCATGTACTTGTTTTGAGTGCCTATTTATTTTCTATTGGTATCTATGGATTGATCACAAGTCGAAACATGGTTAGAGCACTTATGTGTCTTGAACTTATACTGAATGCTGTTAATA